GAGTGATCTGATCGTGCGATCCTTTTTTTTTTTCTTTTTATTCAAGATATTATGGGAAAGTCAATTTCTTTTTTTTTTTTTAATATGAATATTCGTTTTTTCAACTCAAGAGTTGACCAATTCAAGGAATCTGTTGATTGGAAATCACGAGATAGATAGACAGATGACAAATAGAGTTCTTATCTATATAACTCTATTTTTGTTAGTATCATTTGTCTATAATGATAATAATTGATAAATCAAAATTATCAATTGAATTTTTTTTTTCAATTGGTATTTTTGCTTATCTCATATTTTTCAAATATGGAAACTTAGGCAAGTGCTTTATAAATATATGTATGAAAATAATCAATTTTATTTCATTTAGCCTCTTCATGCTTACTCTAACTAGTTATTTCGGTTTTCTATTAGCAGTTTTAACTATAACCTCAGCTATATTTATCGGTCTGAGCAAGATACGACTTATTTGAAATTAATTAACTGTACAATTCATAAAAAGAAAGATTTGTGGGGTATTCCATATATTTTATATATTCTAGAGTTCGTTATCTTGTCAATTTCCAATTATTGATCATTGAGATTCATGGACAATACATATTAATATTTAAGGATCGATATTACCTCTCCTTTTTTTCTTCTGGTGCAAATAAATTGAAATGATTGAAGTTTTTCTATTTGGAATCGTATTAGGTCTAATTCCTATTACTTTGGCTGGATTATTTGTAACTGCATATTTACAATACAGACGTGGTGACCAATTGGACCTTTGATTAATTAACATCTATTTTTTTGCTTGACCTCCTACTTGCTTGAACTCATAGGGGGTCAAATTCAGATTGCTGTTCAATTATTTCAGTACAATTTTGACCTACCAATAACAAGAATGCAATCACGCTCTGTAGGATTTGAACCTACGACATCGGGTTTTGGAGACCCACGTTCTACCGAACTGAACTAAGAGCGCGTTATTTTCAATAAATTTAAAGTAATCCTAATATATCTTGCATGTATATACTATCATATAGTATATGATAAAATGAAAGAAAAGATTAATTATGTATGTTCAATTGTAATCGATCTCAATTGATTCCTTTTTACTGTTCAGAAGAAAAAGTAATAGGTAGGGATGACAGGATTTGAACCCGTGACATTTTGTACCCAAAACAAACGCGCTACCAAACTGCGCTACATCCCTTTCAATTGGTCTACAGTGTGATTGTAGAGAATCCCTGTCTTGTTTTCCAACATTTTTTTTTTTTCTAAAAAAAGAATATCTACCGAATTGTTGTAGATTTCAATTTCAATTAGAGAGTTCGTGCACAATATAAGCGGAACTATATAGACATCTGATCATATATGTATTACCATTATGTAGTACAAATTACTATAAAGAATAAAGAAGGAGTTTTTAAAATGAGAGATCTAAAAACATATCTCTCCGTGGCACCAGTAGTAAGTACTCTCTGGTTCGTATCTTTAGCGGGTCTATTGATAGAGATCAATCGTTTATTCCCAGATGCGTTGATATTCCCCTTTTTTTCATTCTAGTGATTAACCCATTCTAGTTGTTAACCCGGGAAGGGGTGAAGAAGATTAGAGCTACAATCAAATATCTGTGACTAATCCTCTCCCCTTATCTTTTTTTTTTATTAGAATAAAAAAAAAGTTAGAAAAAGAAAAGAGAAAGAATAAAAGTGGATTCAACCTCAGTCAAACTCGGACTTGGGCCTAGGTTCCAATTAAATTAATAAACGAGTGATAATGGAAATCAAAATTGGATGGCTAGCACAAAAATATAATACAAGATACTCAAATGAAAAATGAAATACTGTACTGGGATTCTCAATTTTGAAATCCTTGTATTACTTATTATTACTATAATATGAAATATGATTGCAACGAAATCTTTCATCATTTTAGCAACTTCTGCTTTTTTCGTTCCTTTTTTCTTTTCGTCATTTTGTTTTGGATCTGAAAATGAAATAGTTGCGTAAATAAAAAATACAAAGGAGGTTCATGGCCAAGGGTAAAGATGCCCGAGTAACGGTTATTTTGGAATGTACTAGTTGTGTTCGAAACATTTCTAATAAAGAATCAATGGGGATTTCCAGATATATTACTCAAAAGAATCGACACAATACACCTAGTCGATTGGAATTGAGAAAATTCTGTCCCTGTTGTTACAAACATACGATTCATGGGGAGATAAAGAAATAGATCCGTCTGCGTGTAACCCTTCCATTCCAAGGAAAATGAAAAATGACATATAGAAAATAGATTTTATATTTAATAAAAAAATAAAAATAAATCCTATTTCAATCGGATCAAAAAAAACCGATTTAGAATTAAGAAATAGGATTTTCGGGATAAGGAATAAACAAACCATGGATAAATCAAAGCGACTCCTTCTTAAATCCAAACGATCTTTTCGTAGGCGTTTGCCCCCGATTCAATCGGGGGATCGAATTGATTATAGAAACATGAGTTTAATTAGTCGATTTATTAGTGAACAAGGAAAAATATTATCTAGACGAGTAAATAGATTGACTTTAAAACAGCAACGATTAATTACTATTGCTATAAAACAAGCTCGTATTTTATCTTTGTTACCTTTTCTTAATAATGAAAAACAATTTGAAAGAAGCGAGGCAATCGCTAGAACTATTGGTCTTAGAACTAGAAATAAATAAGCTTACCTTTCAATTGAATAAAAATGAAAATCTAAACGCTCAAAATAGGATTGATGCTTTGTTCAAAAAATCCGAGAACCCAGATTTTATTTTCGTGTTGTAAGAATAAAAAAAAAAAAGAATGAGGGAAGCAGAATCCATCTTTTTTTTTTATTGAGCATCTTTGTTCATTTTGACAATTTGATGATATTTATCATACTAATTTCTACTCTACCTTCCCGGCGTTCATTCTGCAGGGAACTCCATTTAAACTATTCCGATGGATTCTTTCCACTCTTCTTATTTTCTAATCTCATTTGAAATCATATAAAGACAATTCCTATTTAATATAGCGATTTGTGCAAGTATTTTACGATTAAGAAGCAACTGCTTCTTGTACAGATTGTTCATTAATCCACTATAATTATAGTATACTTTACTGTCTCGAACTACTGCATTTATTCGAGCGATCCATAAATGGCGAAAATCTCTTTTTTTCCTAACTCTATCCCGATAGGATGAAACCAAAGCTCTTATTTTCTGTTGAGTAATAGTTCGAGTAAGTCTTGAATGAGCCCCTCGAAAACTTGATGCAAATAAACGAATTTTTGTTCTACGTCTCCGAGTTATATATCCTCGTTTAATTCTGGTCATTGAATAAAAAAAACTTTGATGAATAACTAATTGATTTCTTTTCTTTCAGTTATTCCTTTCCTAGTCTATTAATAACAAAACGGATTTTTCCAATGTATAAAAAAAAATTCCAATGGCTTTTGCTACTATAACCTTCCCGACCACTATTTTTTTTTTTTTTTTGGGCAGACATTTCATCTCATAATAAAAAATTGTATTGATATTTTGATACTTAGTATCAAAAAAACATAGTAAACATAAATAAAAAAAAAAATAGAAATGGATAAAGAAATAGTGGTTTCCATCGTTTCTATGGTTAGTTCTTAAACGGTGAGGTCCTCTCTATACACCGGAGCTCGTTCTTTTCTATTGTTAACTTGTACAGTTCACGTTCTTTGGCTCTACCCATGAATTATCCTTCTTTCACAATGAGATTTACCTATGCAGTAACGGTATTTAATTATGAAGATTCGCGGGGTAGCTAACCCTCTTAGTCCGTTTTTGCAAGAAGAAGGGTATAATAGAATCCTTCTGTTAAATAGGATTTCCTCCGCGTAATGGATAAGCATTTATTACCAATGGGGAATTCTTTCTCATCTTAAATTGAAAACGGGGGTGATTGGATTTGCACCAATATAAACCATAAATTTGATACACAATAAAGGGTACGAGAAATCTTTTTTTTTTTAGATAGTGAGTGTAGCTCTTCCATTCTATCCTATTCATTCACTGGTATTGATCATTGATACTGGAAAAATACTTTCCTTTCTTTTGTGCCAGTCTATGATCTGAACGAGTCGCACATACACCCTAGTACATGTTCCTCGACGCTGAGGACATCCCCGAAGGGCGGGCGATTTGGTGACATTTTTGATTGGCTGTCTTGTGTTTCTAATAAGTTGTTTAATAGTTGGCATGTTGAATCATATACATAATGAATTGGTTTAGATCGATCCTAACCGGATGATTATGAATTAGTTCTAGATTCTATATTCCTAATTAATAGTATTAATCATACTAGATTAATTAATAGAAAATATTCTATTAAACCCAGTAAGAAGATAAAATATCAAATTGCGGATTTGCAAAAAATACCTTTTTATTCAACGGCTACAAGATCAACAATTCCATGAGCTTGGGCTTCTGTTGCTGACATAAAAACATCCCTTTCCATGTCTTCGGATATAACCCATAAGGGTTTGCCTGTTCTTTGTACATAAACTCTTGTGATACTTTCCCGCAACTTCAGTAGTTCTTCCGCTTCCAAGATAAATTCTCCCGTTTGTGCCTCATAAAAAGAACTAGCAGGTTGATGGATCATTACCCTGATGATTTAATAAATGGTTTCTCTATCTCACATGATGAGTTAAAGAGAAAAACAATAAATAAATTGAAACAACCGTACAGGCATCTTTTGTGCATTGCATACGGCTTCACAATGGAATTCATTTTCACCTTCCATCAAAGGAATAGAAAATATAGGATCTATCAGACCCAGAGGAGTAAATGATCCAATAACCACCCTTCCTTTTATTTTGAAGTAATTTTAAAATACTATGATGGCTCCGTTGCTTTATTATTTGTTGTCTTTTATTCAGCAATCCCAAAGTTTCTTTTTTTTTTGTAATTCAAATAAATTTATTTATTTGAATATTCTTTCATAACCGAAATATTGTTAAGAGTCTTCTATTGTGAAAACAAAAAAGTTTGTGACGCTGAAAGAGGGGGCCCTCGATAGATCAAATAAAATAGGAAATGCCTTTTATCTCATACTACTGTTTCGATACATAATCTTAAGGATTTAGAAAAAACAAAAGAATAAAAAAGGGTCTCATATCGAATTCAAAGTGCCATGCTATTATTACTTAATATTCATTTTTTATATGGCGAAGGCATAGTTTTGTTTTATTTTTTGTCTCAAATTTAACTCAAAAAAGCAGTGGCGCCAAGCGTGAGGGAATGCTAGACGTTTGGTAATTTCTCCACCGACTAGAATAAAAGATCCCATTGAGGCGCCTAATCCCATGCATATTGTCTGTACATCAGGTCGCACAAATTGCATAGTATCATAAATAGCTACTCCGGGTATTACCCATCCGCCGGGAGAGTTTATAAATAAATACAGATCTTTGGTATCATCCTCTATACTGAGATATACCATAAGACCGATAAGTTGATTTGAGATCTCGCTATCAACCTCTTGGCCTAAAAAAAGTAATCTTTCTCGATAAAGTCGGTTGATTAGGATCAAATTGTATACCTTAAGAACCGTACATGCACCTTTTGATGCATACGGTTCAACAAAAATTGCGAAAAAAAAAAAGAATCAATGTTTAGATTCCAGTCTTTTTTACTTTAGCGGGATCTTTTTAACTTCTAATGAACGGGTCTTCCTTTTTTCAAGAAAGATTCGTTTTGGCTCCTTTATCTATAATCTATACTATAAAAAATAAAAAAAAAAACGAATTCATTCAATTTATTGACCTAACTTTTCATTGATGTATTCTTTCATCGAAATTCAATTGAAATTACGATGTAATTTTCTTGTTTCTGAATGGGCTTCTTCACTTCAATTCTTTTAGGTTTATGCTATACTCCGAGTAAAGATACGCCTGATTTGGATTTGCACATATAGGACAAATGCCTAAATACCATGTCTTTGTGCTACGACTTCTTTTTCTTTTTTTCATTAGTTTTATGTTTTTTATACCAAATATTCAACGTATTCATCATATGACTCGATTGATTAGCAGTTTTAGATCACTGCTATTTATAACTAAAATATGATACAAGTAGTAATTATCGAATCCATATATTCAAAATTGGGTTTTTTCTAAACGGAGCCTCTATACTTCATTTTATTGGTCCAACCAAGCAAACCATAAATTTTTCTAATTGATAAGATTAATCTGTATACCCCCTCAAAAAAATAGATCTAATTACACTTCACGCTCCAAATTTTTGATAATTCAATCAATCTTTCTTGGGCGAAAGAGAGGATATCTCGATCGGGGGAGAGAACGGGGAAATCCCATATGACCCAATATATCTGACAAGTCGCACTATACGTCAACCCAAGATGCATCTTCCTCTCCAGGACTTCGAAAAGGTACTTGTGGAACACCAATAGGCATAAAATGAAAGAAAAAAAAATAATTAAGTACTATAGCTCACTTTGATATGGAAGCGTAACCACAGGTTTATTGTCTTAATAAATAAGATTTGTATTTATCAGATTTTACCTTTTTTTATCATATTATATATATAAATTGAATAAGTTCATAAAAAAGGAAGACAGAATGAATAAAGGAAAATTCTTTCGAATAGGTCTTTTTTTTTTGTATCATGAGCAAATCTGTATGCATTCACTCATAGAAAATAGGATCAACTCCGACTCACCATTGCGTATTGGTACTTATCGGGTATAGAATAGATCTGCTTCTTTTTGTTCCTACGAACCTAATTTTTCCATTATTACTAAAATAATAGACCAAATAGTAATCCTTTCTCTGAGATAATCCCCTGAAAGGGGGAGGTCCATAGCCTACTAGTTTTTTTTTAGTGCAATAAAGTTACATAGTGTCTATTTTTCGTTGCTAAAGGGGTATTTCCATGGGTTTGCCTTGGTATCGTGTTCATACCGTCGTATTGAATGATCCCGGTCGTTTGCTTTCTGTTCATATAATGCATACAGCTCTAGTTGCTGGTTGGGCCGGTTCAATGGCTCTATACGAATTAGCGGTTTTTGATCCCTCTGATCCTGTTCTTGATCCAATGTGGAGACAAGGTATGTTCGTTATACCCTTCATGACTCGTTTAGGAATAACCAATTCATGGGGCGGTTGGAGTATCACAGGAGGGACTATAACGAATCCGGGTATTTGGAGTTACGAAGGTGTGGCCGGAGCACATATTGTGTTTTCTGGCTTATGCTTCTTGGCCGCTATTTGGCATTGGGTGTATTGGGATCTAGAAATATTTTGTGATGAACGTACAGGAAAACCTTCTTTGGATTTACCGAAGATTTTTGGAATTCATTTATTTCTTGCAGGGGTGGCTTGCTTTAGTTTTGGTGCATTTCATGTAACAGGATTATATGGTCCTGGAATATGGGTGTCCGATCCTTATGGATTAACCGGAAGGGTACAATCTGTTAATCCAGCGTGGGGTGTGGAAGGGTTTGATCCTTTTGTTCCGGGAGGAATAGCCTCTCATCATATTGCAGCAGGTACATTGGGTATCTTAGCGGGCCTGTTCCATCTTAGTGTCCGTCCGCCCCAACGTCTATACAAAGGATTACGTATGGGAAATATTGAAACAGTCCTTTCCAGTAGTATTGCTGCTGTCTTTTTTGCAGCTTTTGTTGTTGCTGGAACTATGTGGTATGGTTCAGCAACTACCCCCATTGAATTATTTGGTCCTACTCGTTATCAATGGGATCAGGGATACTTCCAGCAAGAAATATATCGAAGAGTAGGTGCTGGCCTAGCCGAAAATCAAAGTTTATCCCAAGCTTGGTCTAAAATTCCTGAAAAATTAGCTTTTTATGATTACATCGGCAATAATCCCGCAAAAGGTGGATTATTCAGAGCGGGCTCTATGGACAACGGAGATGGAATAGCTGTTGGGTGGTTAGGACACCCCATTTTTAAAGATAAAGAAGGGCGTGAACTTTTTGTACGTCGTATGCCCACTTTTTTTGAAACATTTCCGGTTGTTTTGGTAGATGGAGACGGAATTGTTAGAGCTGATGTTCCTTTTAGAAGGGCAGAATCGAAGTATAGTGTTGAACAAGTAGGTGTAACTGTTGAGTTCTATGGCGGTGAACTCAATGGAATCAGTTATAGTGAGCCTGCTACTGTGAAAAAATATGCTAGACGTGCTCAATTGGGTGAAATTTTTGAATTAGATCGTGCTACTTTGAAATCCGATGGGGTTTTTCGTAGTAGTCCAAGGGGTTGGTTTACTTTTGGGCATGCTTCGTTTGCTTTGCTCTTCTTCTTCGGACACATCTGGCATGGTGCTAGAACCTTGTTCAGAGATGTCTTTGCTGGTATTGATCCAGATTTGGATGCGCAAGTGGAATTTGGTGCATTCCAAAAACTTGGAGATCCAACTACAAGAAGACAAGTAGTCTGATATAACATTGCTCGGTTATTTTTTGCCTTTATTTTTGTGATTTGACATAGATAGAATACCGTATAAATCTTGATTTGGATTGATGCCTTTTTGTTTTTTTGACTTTTGTCTTGAACTTTAATCCGGAAAAAATTCCCCAATAAATAGGTATGGAAGCTATAATTGTAAACCTAAATTAAATCTATGGAAGCATTGGTTTATACATTCCTCTTAGTCTCGACTCTAGGAATCATTTTTTTCGCTATCTTTTTTCGCGAACCACCTAAAGTTCCAACTAAAAAGATGAAATGATTTTTCATTATCTCAATTGAAGTAAAGTAAAGAGCCTCCCAATATTAGGAGGCTCTTTACTTTACTTCAACTAGTCCCCGTGTTCCTCGAATGGATCTCTTAGTTGTTGGGAGGGTTGCCCAAAAGCAGTATATAAGGCATACCCGGTAAAACTTACAAGTAAACCAGATATAGAGATGGCAACTAGAGTTGCTGTTTCCATTTTTATAAAATTTCAAGACCACAATGGATCTATGATAAGATCATTTATTTACAATGGAATGGTATACAAAGTCAACAGATCTCAATCAATACAAAATAGAATTTATGGCTACACAAACAGTTGAGGATAGTTCTAGATCTGGTCCAAGACGAACGATTATAGGGGATTTACTGAAACCTTTGAATTCGGAATATGGGAAAGTAGCTCCTGGTTGGGGAACTACTCCTTTGATGGGTGTTGCGATGGCTCTATTTGCGATATTTTTGTCTATTATTTTGGAGATTTATAATTCTTCCATTTTACTGGACGGAATTTCAATGAATTAGATTCGATTCACAAGAACCCCTAAATAACTGCTCAATATAAATATTGTGAGTCTCCCGTTTTTATCCCACTCTTGTTTGGTAGTTCGATCGTGGAATTTTTTTTTTTTTTTATGTATTTCCGGAATATGAGTGTGTGACTTGTTATAATTGATCCTATGGATACTACAGAAAAAAAATCTGTCATCTTGATCAAAATGGTTTTATTTCGTTGGATATTCAGACTAGTCTAGTATCTGGAGCACGCAATATATGAAATAAATTCAAAAATATTATAACTATGATTCATACTTATCAGACCTCGCGCCCGGACTCCAAAAAAAGAGTTAGAAGTGATAAATCCACAATTTTTTTTTTCCAACTCCCGTTTATTCTTTTTTTTTATTATTAAAGGATAAACGTTTCTTTGCATTTATTATTTTCATTATAAAAAATCATTGAATAAGCGATGATCAAAAGGTTCTTACTCAGAGAATTTTTGAACTTTTTTCTTTTGGAAGGTTTTATTGACTCATCGCGGTTCTAGTATGAATCTGTGGTTTTAATTGATTCATAGGGTCTTAACAAGAGAATTCCTATCAATAAATAATAAAGAAAACAAGAGTAAAGTCGCATTACACACAAATAAAAATAATAAATAAAAAATAGGTAAATAGAAGATTCAAGAGGCCCGTAATGATCCATAATATAAACACGAATGAGCCGACTTGATATTTTAGCATTATAACCACAAAGAAAAAAGA